CAATCCATACAAGTAGCGGGTTGGTTACCTGCGCAGAAGTATAAAGATCTTCCTTCTTTGGGCAAAGGAGTTTATGTCTGTGGTGTGAACCCTTTTTTAAGCCGTACAGCAACCACTTTACTAAGACGGGACAATTGTGAATTAATTGTAGCTCCTTTCCCGATTGGACCGGACGGGACACGGGCTTGGATTGAAAAGATTTGTTCTGTTTTGGAGATTGAACCCCAGGGTCTAGAGCAAAGAGAAGAACAGATTTGGCAAAGTTGCAAGGATTATCTTGATTTGGTACAGGGAAAATCCGTCTTCTTCATGGGAGATAACTTGCTAGAAGTCTCTTTAGCAAGATTATTAATCAGATGTGGAATGATCGTTTATGAAATAGGCATTCCATATATGGATAAAAGATATCAAGCTGCTGAATTAGCACTTTTACGTGATTCCTGTAGAAAGAGGTGTATACCAATACCACGAATTGTGGAAAAACCAGACAATTCCAATCAAATACGGCGTATGCGGGAGTTACAACCTGACCTGGCCATCACGGGAATGGCTCACGCGAACCCATTAGAGGCAAGAGGAATTAGTACAAAATGGTCCATTGAATTTACTTTTGCTCAGATTCATGGATTTTCCAATGCAAGAGACGTGCTTGAATTAATTACCCGTCCTCTAAGACGGAATGAAAATTTAGAAAACTTAGATCGGGCTACTCTGGTGAGAATTAACAAACAAGAAGATCCATCGGAACGTCAACACTAACATATTTCATAATCCTTGGAGACATACAGGAAATGATTCTATTCCACTTTTCCCTTTGATTCAAGTTTGTTTTTATGATCAATACTTTTGACATTCATTTCTCTTCCATTCCTGAGAAAAAGAGAGGATCCATCGAATCTCAAGTATGGTTTTTCACCAATCGAGTTCAAAAACTCAGTAGACACCTCGGGACACATAAAAAAGACTATTCCTCCCAAAGGAGTCTGCGGAAACTTTTGATCAAACGGAAGCGACTTCTTCTTTACTTATACAATAAAAAGAAACTTGGTTCCAAACCAAACTAATTGGTTTATCATAAGTTTTCAACTTAATTTATAAGGAATTTTTTACATACAAAATCTAAAAAATGGCTGTTCCAAAAAAACGGAAATCTGGGAATAACAAAAAGCTTTGGCGAGCAAAAGCATTGAAATTAAAAAAAATCCTTAATAATTTTAAAATTATCGATCATACCTATTCAAAATATCAAGGGTTCAAAAAGTCATTAAAACAACAAAAATAAAGAGATTAATTTTTATTAAAAGATGATTAAAAAAAAAAAAGAATATTATTTATATAAAATAGAATATTATATGGAGAATAAATGGCTCATTCAGTCAAAATTTATGATACATGCATTGGTTGTACGCAATGTGTACGAGCATGTCCTACTGATGTTTTAGAAATGGTCCCTTGGACCGGTTGTAAGGCTAAGCAAATAGCCTCTGCTCCACGAACAGAAGATTGCATAGGTTGTAAAAGATGTGAATCTGCTTGTCCAACAGATTTTTTAAGTGTACGTGTTTATTTAAAAAACGAAACCACTCGTAGTATGGGACTAGCTTATTAAGTAAAAACTTATAAAGAAACAGTCTTTAAAAAGTTTGTTTATCCAAGGTGAAAAAAACATTTATGTAAAAAGATTTTTTTCACCTTGGATTACTTTCTTTTTCAATTAACCATTATAAATGAACCATCCATAACTATGAAAACCTATCCCTAAAAGATTGACACCAAAATAGCATATCCAAACAAACAAAAATCCAATAGAAGCTACAAGTGCTGGTTTTTTACCTTTCCACCCTTTATTCAATCTTATATGAATATAGATTGCAAAAATTAGCCATGTTATTAACGCCCAAATTTCTTTTGGGTCCCAATTCCAATAAGATCCCCAAGCTTCGTTAGCCCATACTGCCCCTGAAAGAATACCTATAGTTAAAAGGATAAAACCGATAAATAGTGTATAATAACCCAATTGATCTAATTGTTGAATTAGTTGAAGTTTACGTAAATTTTCTACTAAAAAAGGAAAATAACTTTTCTCTTTTTTTTCTACACTAATATTTGAACATAAAAAAAGAGATGAAGAAAATTTTTCCTTTGAACTCAAAATTAAGAGAGCAATAGAAGCTAAAGATCCACATAAAAGAATTATATATGCAAGTAATACTATAATGACATGCATCATTAACCAATGAGTTTGTAAAGAAGGTACTACCGTTTCGGTTTGTTGCATTTCTTTAGGAAGAACTAAAGTAGCAAACCCGTGAGTAAACATAGCGCTTGGTGTTGTAATTGCACCCAACCAACGAATATTAGGATTTAAAACTTCCAGAATAATCTGGATCAAACATGAATTCCATGAGATAAATATTAAAGATTCATATAAATTACTTAATGGTAAATGTCTTGAGGAAAACCAACGAATTATTAATACTATCGTTAAACAAAAAAAAGTAAAAATTAAGCCTCTTTTCCCAGAAATTCTTAGTTCTTTTACTGGATAAAAAAAGATTCCCCCAAAAATAAAAGCAATTACTAAAATTAGAGAAAAATAGAATTGATTGAATATTTGTTCTAAAGTTACAAATAACATAGGTCCTCCTTAACTAAAAAAAAAACTAACATATTTAAACTGTTGAACTAAATAGTAGGTTTTGCCGCCACTCGGACTCGAACCGAGAAGCTCAAGCACTGCTTCCTAAGAGCAGCGTGTCTACCTATTTCACCATGGCGGCTTATTTCTATATTAAATAGAAATAAATAGAAAACTATTGAAAAATTGTTTGTATTATAAAAATACAAAAATATCCAATTAGATATAGATTCATTCAAAAATAAACGGAGCCTGATCTAGATGGTCGTTGATATCACGGAGTGTTTAAGTCGCAGGTTCGACTCCTGTTGCTCTGATCTAATTTAATAAACACAAAAAAAAAGGGGGGGAGATAGTATGTTTGGATACTAGACATTTTAGTATCCAAAACAATAAAAAAAGAAATAGAAAACGAACAGTTTGAAGCAAATTGTTCTATAAAAACAACTCAAATATAAGTTTTTACCTTTTTTTTTATCAATCAATATATTGAATATAACACTTTTTTGTCAAGCAAAAAATACTCTAAAAATAGAACAACTTTTTAAAATAAACAAAACATACGTATTCTCCAAATAGAATTACGACTTCCATCAGCCGTATTAAACCAATATCTATTCATGCAAAGAAGATCCTCTAGACGATAACTAGGCCAAAGAGTTTGTTTCATTTTTATTTTCGACTCTAAATATATATTTTTAGTAATCTTTTGATTAAAATGAAAATTATCTTCAACGTTTTTTTTTTTTTTTTTCGGTTTTTTACAATTCAAACGATTTAATATACGAAATTCCCTACGACGTTTTGGAAGAAAAATATCTTCAAGAAAGAAATTGTTAAGTTTCAAAAAAGATTCAGTCACTTGTTTCTCTAAATTTTCTTTAGGAAATAAAAATGAAATATTAATAAGTCTTCGTCTTAAAACTTTTTCCATAGGTAATTGTGAAACAGGTTTGATTACTCTTTTTAGTATTATATTTTCTATATCTTTATTACGAAAATCTAATTTTTTCATATCATGTGTAAATAAGAAAAATTCAATAGGCATATCTTGAAAATATATATTAACAAAAACTTTTATTCTTTTGGGATCATTTGCCATTTTTCGTAAAATAGAAAATTGTTTAATCAAATTGGTATAAGATATTTTCATACTTTTCCAATACAAAATTTCTTTGTGTAAAGTTTTAGCAAATAATCTATACATGTCATCATCACGCTCTTCATTTATGAAATCATCATCTTTTTGATCATCAATTAAATCTAATAACTTCTGTAAATGTTGTTCTCGGTGTCTATACTCGTTATTTGTAATTTTTTTCTTTTTTTCTATTAAATTTTCCTCAAGTATTGCTTGTTTTTCTAACGTATTACTTATATTTAATGTTGTTTCCTCTTTAATTTCTTTTTTTTTATCGTTTTTTTTAGGTTCTTTCGCTTGTTTTTTCTTTTTGGAACAAAAATAAGATGCAAGATACTTTCGTTTTTCGATTTTTTTATCTATTATTTTTTCTAATAATTCTTGCTCTGCTTTACTTTCGATCCAATTTTGTCTTATTGTAGATATTTCGGCACATTTATAACCAAACCTTTTTTTTAACAATTTTCTTTTTTTTTCTTGTTTTGTTAATCGTTTTTGTTGTGCTGCCAAAATTTCTAGTTCTTTGTGTATAGTTTCTTTTTTCTTTTTTACATCTATACCATCCTTTTCTGCTTTCTTTAGAAGTCTTTTTTTTTGTATTAATTTTTTTTTTTTTGCTTGTTCTTGTCTCCATTTTTGAATGAAAAAGGCACGTTTCTGTAGTTTTATGAATTCAAAATACACTCGTTCCTGTGTTGATAACAATTTTTTTTTTTTACTCAGTAGCTGTATTGACGGCATATTATTGCATACTTCCCAGAAACGGCATCTTTTTCGTCTACAAAAAATCCAATATCTTATAAAAAATATCTCAAACTCTCGTTTTTCTTGTTCTGTTTTTGTTTCGGAAATAAAATTAAATTTCAGAATTCCTTCGAAATGTGTGAATAATTCATTATTGATTTTGTTTGATAATTCATTGAAAAATTCTTCAGTGTCTTGAAAACCCATCTTATAATTTAAGATAGAATCAGAAAAAGATTCTTTTGGTGAATACAACCCAATTCTTTTTTTTTCTAAAAAAAACCTAGAAATCTCTTTTTTATTGAAATCAAGATAATCATATGCTAAAAGATTCAATCTATAACGTTTATTTAGCTTAAACAGAATTTTTTTTTTGTAAGATGTAAGCAACAAAGCATTTTTTTCTATTTGGTCTTCTTTGAAATTTTTCTTTTTTATTTTCCATTGTTGACTAACCTTACTTCTCCATAAATTAGGTTCTATATAAGACCATAAGAATTCTGAATTGAAATCGTAACGATCATAACAATTTATCCAATGTTTCCAATTCTTTTTCTTATATTGTTGAGGTTTTTTATATCCGCTTTTTGGATCTAATAAAAATTTTTTTATGTTTTTTTTAATGAATGGATACGACGAAGTTTTTGTTTCAAAAAACTGTGTTAAAATAGATTTATCTTTTGTTACACAACGCCATATATCGTGGAAAACATATGCTTGAGAAAGTCTCTTATCATGAGTAAGACAAAAAAGGTTTACTACTTGCTTTCTATTGAAAAAAAATATTCGTTTAAAAATTATTATCAGAGGTCTTGTGAAAGAAATCCTAGATAAATAAATAAGATTTCTAAAAAAAGAAAAAAAAACATCTCTGTAAATATCAAAAATTTGATCAAATTTTTGCAAAAAAAAGAACCAATTTTTGATTAGTGGCCCATTTTTTGAAATGTTGTTTTTTTTTGAGTTTCCCGTCAAAGATGATTGCTCTAATTGCTTATTCTTATTAATTATTTTTCTTCTTAAATTATCTATTTCGTTTTGTATAGCATATGATTCATGATATTTTTTTTGAATGTCTTCTTTTAAACAATTTAGACTATTTTTTATTTGAATTATCCAAGTATCATGATCTAGATGACTCAATTTTTGGATATTTTTTTCTGAAAAACATTCGTTCTTGTTCTTAGACCAAATTTGATTGAATCTTTTTTGAGAATGGATATTTCTTTCTTTCGAGTAAATACTTTTAATTTGATCTTGAACTCTTTTTATATTCGAGAAGAAGTTTTCTTCTTTAAAAAACGGAAAGGTTAAACTAAAATCTACTGAAAGTTCCGAAAGTTTCTTCTTTATTTCTACTAAAAGCGGTTGCCAAAAACCGAGTGTTCGTACCTTATTACCATAAGGGGTATAAACTTCATATCCTCCTATCGACATATAGGTAGGTTTAACTCTATGACTGGTATCCAACGGTTTATGCCAAGGTTTTAAACGAAAAGGATTCAAAATTTTGATTTGAAAACCATCTTCCCACCATTTGCCTGGACGGCTTTCTTCAGAAAATTCTATACCGTCAAAGGTACAATTTATATAAATTTCCTGAGAAAGTTCTTCCCAGTCTTCTTGAAATTCTGGAACTTGTAATAATAAAATGCGACCGATATTTTTAATACCAATCAATAAAGGTAATACTAGTTTTCTTCTCAAGAAAGCTTGAGCTATTAATAAAGGTCCCCTAATTCTATGAAACACATGATGATCCAATTTAGCTAAATTTGCATAATATTTTTTTTTATACACGGATATTCTTAGGTTTTTCACTATTTTTGATTGTTTATCCATAGCTGATGGATTCAATCTTTGAATAAACTTATTATTTATTTTTAAAAAGACTTGAACAACCATTTTACATAAACTTCTAATACGGAAATTTAGAATCGAAACCAAAATTATCTGAAAGTCTATCTTTCTATTTATATAAGACTTGTTTTTCATTCTACAAACCACAGGAGAATGTATTTGTTTTTTTAAAGATCTAAAATTCAGACGAAAAGGTTTAATAGATCTTCCTTTTCGAGATCTTATGCTTCCTTTAAACATGTATAAACGATTATTACACGAAGCATGTTTAGCTCTGACAAATAATTCTGTATCATCGCCATATTCGTCTTCATAATATCCTACGTTTTTTAAAGGAGCTGCGCGAAAATCTGATTTATTTGTTTGTTCTTCGTATAAAGAATCTTGAATCAAATCAGATTCCCATTGAGGTAGTTCTTTTCGAACTTCACTTTCTTCAATTTTTTGAAAAGAAGGGGTGGACAAGTTCATCTCTTTGTTTTGTATAGAATTAAGTTCTATGTCTTTACTTTTATTTGTTTCTTTGAGTTTTTCCTCCTCAATTATTTTCGATTCTAATTTTTCAAAATAGATAAAAACTAAATGCCTATTTTTATCTTTCAAAACTAAAAACAAATTGATAATGTTTTTATAAGGAAAGTTTTTATCATTAATTTGTTTATAAAGAAGCTTGAACAGAAAATATGTGTAAACCTTATTACGATTTATTTGTGATATAGTTTTTATTACTATATTTTTTTCTTTCTTTTTGTTTTCAAAAAAAGGATCTTTACAATTGAAATATTTCCATTGCGAAAAAGATTCAATATTAGGAAATATTGAACGAACATGATCGAAAGAAAAGTAGTTCCAAGGCATTTTCTCGTTTTCTTTTTTTGAGTCCATAAAAATAAGCTTAATATATTCGTTCTCTTTTTCAAGCGAAGAACTACAAATACTTTTAATACCATAAAAATAGCTATGAAAAACTATATTTTTTGACTTTTTTATGTAATATACATATGAGTTTTGCAAATTTTTTCTCTTTTGATAATCAGAAAAATCTAACAGATCAAAAAATGTTCTACTTTTTATCATCTGTTCTTTTTTTTGTTGTTCTTCAACAATAATTTGTTCAATTAAGTCTTGTTCAGTTTTTTCAAACCGAAGAATAAAACGATTTTTTACTGTATCATAAAAATCTAATTTTTCTTTTATTCGTCCCATAGCAAGAAGAAGTCTTTCTTCAGGTGTGATTTCTTCTTCTTCAGGAAACATTTCGAAAGTAATTGAATCCCTTCCTTTTTGCATTTCGTAAACATTTTTATACTCTTTTTCCTGTAGTTCTTTTTTCTTCAATCTTTTTTCTAATTTATTCCATAAAATTTCTATTGCTCTTTCTTCTTTTCGCTTTTTTCTTTCCTCGTTATATACTTTCCCAAATGCTTTCCATCTCGTCATCGATAATTTTTCTACTAGTTTATAATATTTCATTAACAAACGAGATGATTTACAAAGTAAAGGATCTTCAAATTCTTGAAAAGTTTCTCCTCGAGAGAGTGTTAATTGTATTTTTTTTTCCAATGCTTCTTTCTTTGTACTTCCCGCGCGTTCCTGGATCCACATTTTTCTTTTTTTAGGCCAAAGTATAGTTTTTTCTTTTATCAGTTGGTATACACGTTGGAGAACGAATTTGATCATAGTTGGTTGAAAAATTAAAGCCCAATCATAGACTCGAATTGGCTTAACTGTAACTGTATATCTTTTTTGGTTTTCTTCTCTCGCTAGAGTTTCGGCTTTATTTATTCTATTTACTCTATTCCTAAATTCTTTCCATAAAACATTTTTTCTATTTTTCAAATTATTTGTCCATATTTTATCATTATGAGAATAAGTTTTTTTCAAATCTTCTAAATTTTTAGCTAAGATAAATTTCGTTGGTAATAATGTAAAACAAAGCTTTTCTTTACCGTCACTATAGCAGTGACCAAAAAAGTATTGGGATACTCGGTCTTTTAGAAAAGGTAAGAAACTTACGCCAGGTTTTATGTATGTATTTCGTATCCATCTTTGATAATTAAAAAATAAAACAGGCCACTCCAAAGGCCATAATTTTTTCCATTTTGAAAAAGTATTTTTTTGGACTAAACTATCTTCTTTCTTTTTTTCTAAAGATGTACCTTTTTCAAGGTCCCATACTAAACTTTGATCTGTTTGTTCGTTATCATTTTTTACCCAAGAGAAATTTGTTCGCCACGGATAGATAGAGCATGGTATTCGTACTGATCCTAGGAAACAATAGATATAACAAAAAAAAATTAGACCACAAAATCTTTTTATTTGATAGTTTGTATATGTACTTTTGTTCAAACGGATAAATAGCAATTTTATAAAATGAAGCAAAAGTAAATTACTCCCAACATAGCCACAAAAAACACAAAGAACAAAAACAAAATTAGAACTATATCTAAAAAGAAAAACATTAATAAGTCTTGTTAATGTCGAATTGCCAAAAATAACAGGGTTAAGCAATTGAATAAGACATCCATCTATAAAAAAAGTACAGTTTTTTTGCAATGAGCAAAAAACAGTTTGTATTTCCCGTTTTTTTTTATATACAAAAAAACGGGAAACTAAGTAAGGCAAAACTACTAAAGACATTAAATGAGGTTTTATTAATGTTTGGTAAAATGGAGCATAATAGATAGATAGATATATTAAAAATTGTCCTGCAAAAGATCCACTAACAAAGACTTTGCCTTCTGGGATTCCGATAAAAAGAAGAGTTCTTAAAGAAAAGAAAAAGTTTGGACCAAGAGATAAAGTTGATAAAAATCCGTACAATATTCCAATCGTCACGTTTTTTGGAACAGCCATTTTTTAGATTTTGTATGTAAAAAATTCCTTATAAATTAAGTTGAAAACTTATGATAAACCAATTAGTTTGGTTTGGAACCAAGTTTCTTTTTATTGTATAAGTAAAGAAGAAGTCGCTTCCGTTTGATCAAAAGTTTCCGCAGACTCCTTTGGGAGGAATAGTCTTTTTTATGTGTCCCGAGGTGTCTACTGAGTTTTTGAACTCGATTGGTGAAAAACCATACTTGAGATTCGATGGATCCTCTCTTTTTCTCAGGAATGGAAGAGAAATGAATGTCAAAAGTATTGATCATAAAAACAAACTTGAATCAAAGGGAAAAGTGGAATAGAATCATTTCCTGTATGTCTCCAAGGATTATGAAATATGTTAGTGTTGACGTTCCGATGGATCTTCTTGTTTGTTAATTCTCACCAGAGTAGCCCGATCTAAGTTTTCTAAATTTTCATTCCGTCTTAGAGGACGGGTAATTAATTCAAGCACGTCTCTTGCATTGGAAAATCCATGAATCTGAGCAAAAGTAAATTCAATGGACCATTTTGTACTAATTCCTCTTGCCTCTAATGGGTTCGCGTGAGCCATTCCCGTGATGGCCAGGTCAGGTTGTAACTCCCGCATACGCCGTATTTGATTGGAATTGTCTGGTTTTTCCACAATTCGTGGTATTGGTATACACCTCTTTCTACAGGAATCACGTAAAAGTGCTAATTCAGCAGCTTGATATCTTTTATCCATATATGGAATGCCTATTTCATAAACGATC